TCATATACGAAAAGGTGGAACACCGTCTTTGTAGCTGTTTACTACGCCTACTTCATGTATACTAGCGCGCACACCGCCCGCGGCGGAGGTAGGTACGGCCGATACCTAAGGGTGTCTTATCCATAGGATCTTTTCTAAAGGGATAAGAAACAAATAGAAGAACATAACATATAAGGCTATTTCTATTTGACCCACTACGGTCGTGACAGGTTGACCATTGTCGTCAACTAGGGAGACTTCAGTCAGCTCCCCGCCAATGAAAGCAGGTGACTGTTCCAACTGAACTGGATCAGGTGCACCCATTGGACGCTAGAGCCAATGTTCTACACACAGAAGGACTGCTTTTTTTAAGTTTAAGCCTTCTCTTCCTTCGGTCTAATCCCCCGATCCCGTGACTTGCCTTTCATTTACTTGACAGGGAATGCCAACGAGATCTCGTGAGAGCTTTGACTCAGTAAGCTCATCAGCTACGGCTCAGTTAGCGCGGGTGGAAGTTCGCTTCAAGGCGGTTTTTGTTTGCTCTGCCCCCCTCGCTGGACAAACTCTCTACCCTTGCGCGCTTGGGAACGCACTATAGCCTTGCTTGAAGCCGGCTCTCCTTATATTAAACATATTCTTTTTTCTATGAGAGTAAAAAAGAATTCCTTTGCGGCTTACCGCTTACCTATCTTTCTCCAAACCCTCTCCTGGCCGGGCAATACGGCTTTTTGGCCTATTCTTTCTGGCTTCGTAATGACGAGTATACAAACTCATACCTTGGTATAAAACCATAATTTCTATACTGTGTCGAATGCACCGGTCCCTTTATTAGCCTAATGGGAAATCTAAGGAACCCAATCAAACTGTTACACTTTACTACTTCCATCCTTCCTTAAAGCCAGAGGCTCCATAGGTAGGCTTTACGACTTGAGTCCGTCCTTAGCTTAAGGACTGGACTCATCGGGAAAATCTACTCGTAAGAAGCGGCAGTTACGCTTGATTTTAAGTTAAGGCCCAGACGAGAAGAGGAGAGCTCGTCTCGTTACCTTTAAAGACAAAGCAGGCTAGAAGTAGGGTCACGCTAACAGACAGAGAGAGTAAATAGCAAAGAATCATTCGGCGCGTAGTGAACTGCCAGATAGATCCGCACAGCTAGGGAAGCCGTTGAAACCCGATCATTCGAAGCTGCACAGACGGACCGGGGCCTGGTGCCTATGATGCCATTGTCAAAGAGCACTCGAATGGGCGAAACACATAGAAAAAAAGACCCTTCCACCCGTCAAGGAAGATCTCCAATAATAGGGCCTTCCCTTGAGTGAGGCCGAAAGCAAGATTGACAGCGGACTCGTAGCGTGGAAAGAATCCATAGACAGAAGATGTTGCAGAAAGGCTTCAACGACTACATTTTTATTTAGTATAGGGTTTTGCTCTTTGGACTTCATTGTAATATTTTTTTTATAGGAAATAGTGTGTATAGTCGAGACAGCAGATATGACTCAAGAACAGGTACCCAGCGACTTATGAATATTCAACGAAATCCGCACATCCAAGATTTAGCTTTCCAGTAGATTCTGTATGATATGAGAATGTCTGTGAGTAGCCAACATCTGTAGCTGAGTCAATCGAAAGAAGGGCCTCTTAATTAGCTGAGGAAACCGCCCAGAAATTCATATAAATCAAGAGCTGGCTCTGCCGTAAGGAATTTGATGTCAACACTTAGATAGAGATCTTGCTGTAAACACAAGAAGTACACGATCAATTTTGAGTTGAGGTACCAAAAAGAGGTCACTTAGTTTGAGGGTTCCACCCCATTCTTTCTTTAAAGAGGGGTGGAAGACAGATAAAAGATAAGTAGGGTTTGCCATAGCATTATTCGTCTTCGAAGCTGTCTTATTCTAGCCATGGCATTCATCAAGGGCTTTCCGTCCGCACAGTAAAGCGTGTGCATTTAGAAAGGTTTACTTCTGTAGGCCCTGTTCGGCTATGTATGTCCAAGCACACAAGCAACGAAGTCTGGTGGTGGTCTGGTAAGGTTTCCGAAAGCAAAGCGATATCCCAGGATCGGGTAAAAAGCAAAAGTATAGCGCGCAGAGCAGAGCAGTCAAAGAATGAAGAGAGACTTGTTCTTGCTCTCCCAATTCAGGAAGACGTAAATCGCCGGTTGGGTTGGTCCAACCAAAAAAGACATGGGACGACTTTACCATTGCTTTTTTTTAAGTAAAGCTTGAAAGTAAAGACACCTATAAAGATCTCCCACTTGACACTTTCTATATATCTGCTTTCATTATAGGCTTAGCCAACTAGAAAACTCATCCGCTTGTCAATTCATTCTTGGTGCCATACTCACTCGTAAATGATTCTCGCTTCTCCGCTTTCAGCGCCGCTTCACTGCGTTCAGAGCCTCTCTTTTTTACTCTCGAGATGCAGATGAGGAGAACTTCCAATCGTTATGAACAAATGGAGAGCAAGTAAGCTTTATCAGTAATAAGTGATGCTCAATAAGGAGCGATGGGACTTTGTAAGGTAAGCCTCACCTTCGGTGCCTTCTGCCGATTCCCCTCTTTCTTGAAGTCGAGTCCCTTCTATGGGAATTCCTCTTCCCGAGCCTCTTTCTTTGGTTTTCTGCACGGATTCCTGGTTTGGTGAATCTGGTTTTGAGTAATTCATTCAGCCTGGATTTGCTCTATCAAAAGAATAGTTGGAGATGCCAGATCTTTTAGGCGGACAGCATGCCTTTACCGGATGTGCTCGCATTGTGTCAATAAAGATAGCTAAGTTCGCTTACCGCTTGAGGGCTTTACTCACTCTGCAGAACATGTAATTGGAAGAGTTTCCAACATTCCGACAGCCCTATGGAAGATGCCCCTGTTGGCTGTCTATCATTAGTATAGCTTTGAAACGGCTATAACAGCATACTTACACTTACCCACTCGTTCTTATCATGAATAAGAAAGCACAGCTTCAGTGACTTGATCCTATGATTTAGCTACTTCTGGTCCTAGCTAAAGTCTTTTTTTTAGTTCATTCCCCTAGGTACTTAGTGTTATTGGATACCCGGATTGTACATCATAGGAGTGGGGGATTTTCCTGTCCTCCTCACTGCCCCAAAAGAAGATGGCTCTGTCGCTAAGCGAGAGGACATCGCAAGACAAAAAGGAACTATATGCTTACCACAAACTTTCAGGTCGCGCGTAGAGGTCACTTTAGCTTGTTGTACCGGTCTTCAAAAGAAGGTTGTAGCATTTCCTATACATTTTTTTTTGTCTAGGGGATGTAAAAGAGGGCTTTCTCGTGGGGCGAGTTTTCTCACTATACAATGAGCACTACGAACGAAGGGCCAACGACGAGGGAGCGGCGAATAAATTCTGAGTTCATGCATCTGGCAATTTTCTTGATGCATTCCTGTTGAGAATGAAGAAGAAGAGAGATCATCTTTTGAAGAGGGTTACGTAGATCTTCTATATTTGCCGTAATTCGTTGATTGCTCCGTACGTGGAAAAACTCCTGTTCGTTGCGGTTGGTCATAAATTTTCTTCTACACGGCTTTCGAGAACAAATATTGGACCGGGAAGAATAGGGGGTAAAGTCAAGTCTAAGCGCATATGGCACGAAAAGGAAATCCGATTTCGGTAAGACGTGATCTGAATCGTAGTTCAGATTCAAGTCGGTTCAGTGAGGGCGACCGCGAAAGTCACCGAATGGGTCAGTCTTTTCCTTCAGTTTGTCCTTCGTGGGAGGACGTTGGTACGGACACGACTTCTTCTAAGGCTAGAAGACCACTGGAAGACCCCCGGGACCAGAGCATGTCGTGAAAGAGGCACACTGGGCGGGCGTGCTTCGACCGTGTCTCCGGGGCACAGTTGAATGTAGATATCATGAATGCGAGGTGCAGGAGACCAGGCCGAGAAACCCGGGCAACCACTCCCCTATGTGCCGATCGCTAGCGCATCCAGGGCCCCGGCGCCCAGCTCAGCCGGAGAGGCCTAGCCTGATCCTGATCTGAGAAGTGCTAATTAGGTTCGGATAGACTTCATTCAAGAGCGCCGCCGCCCTAATAAAACAAGTGCTAAGTTTCAGATCAGTGAATAAACCGGAAGAGACGTTTCTCGCTCGGCGCCTAAAGCGCACTGTGCTCCGCTTCAACAAATGAGAGTTTTCGGTGGAACCGGTGAACCACGCGAGCTGGTTAGATGCGCGGGACAGAGGGCTCGTAGTACCTGCTAGCGCAGCTATGCAGTGTAAGGGAAGGAGCCTAAATCGAACCCCTTCCTTCTTTTTTTTTCTTTGAAAAAAAGCAGTACAAAGGAATGAATTCTCGGATGAGACTAAGCAGCCACCGACCGTTCTGACGCACCCCTGACCTATCTTGATTAAGACCGAAAACTCTCAAAAATGGAGCCTAGTTTAAGCTGTCAAACAAATGATAGAATAGAAAATTAATAAAAAAGAACCACTGGTGGATGGAGTCTCGCTCAGTAAAGAGAGTTGTAGATTCGTAGAAAAGGAGAAGAGCCCTCAATTGATTATATATATATTAGTATTAGTAAAGGTAAAGCGCTAACGCTGCAATTTTTCTAAAGCAACAAGCGCGAAACTTTACTTTTTGAGAAAGAAGGTGCTTGTTGCCGCTTTATTAGTAAGTCAGCTTGTTTTATATTATATCAATAAAGGCAAAAGGTTGCTTTACTAAATAATATAAGGCGCGCTAGCGCTTTAGAAGGACGTTTAGGCTTTACTAATAGAATATATAGGGCGTTTTTTTTTTATCACGGTGCGCAGGTTTGGAACCCTATACAAGGGGCGTTTCCTTTCAAATGACAACTGCCTCTTCCTGCTGCGAGGGGAAACCAAACCGCCCGCTCAAGTACCAGTTGCTTCGCCGGTAGGCCCACTTAAGTTAGGGGGGCATTGTCCCTCAGTTCTTACCAACCTCCGGTGTGTAATCGACATGTTTCTAGCGGTTGAATAAGAATCATTGATTCCCTCTACTGTCCATTTATTATTCATTTAGGGCGCTCGGCCGGTACTCCTTTAAAAAACCATAACAACTATGAACGTAAGGGAAGATAAGGGAAGACCACCTGAGCGAACCGACCGAAAGGACTTGACTTATTCGAACCGAACGATAGCGGCTTAAAGCTAAGCCTATCACGAGCAGCGTCGGTGCGCGGGGAGGAGCATCTCAAAGTATGGGGCAAAGGATCAAGCGCTTTGGCTTTGTCCCCCGGGATCCACCACAGGTTGGGTTTGAGAGCCGTGTGATGGGTGACTATCCAGCACGGTTCGGGGAGCACTTTTAGTCTGCGTTGGTGAATGGAAGCCCCCACTATCAAGCAAGAAAGAAGCGGCTCTTCCCATGGCGGAGTCACCATTGACTCTATTTATTATTTTGGTAAATCAGTGTATCAAGATGTCAATCTGAGATCTTATTTCGGTTCGATACGTCCACCTACGAGACTGACCTTTGGCTTTCGTCTCGGTACGTGTATTATTCTACATTTTCCAAAAAGAGCATTCATTCATTTCTTTCTTCCCCGTCGACCACGACGACTGAAACGACGCGAAAAATCCAGACCCGGAAAGGAGTGGTGGGCTTTTGGGAAAGTCGGGCCGATCAGGTGTCTTCATTCAAGCGACGATACAGAAGAAGAACGAAACGAAGTGAGAGGCCGGGGGGCAGGGAAAAGAGTCGAGTCGATCAGGCTCGACGACCGGGAGAAGCAAAACGAAATTCGGATTTGGCCGAAAAAGAAGCAACGCTATGGATACCATGACCGATCACCATCGATAAAGAAGAATCTTTCTAAATCACTTCGGGTCAGCAGGGCCTTCAAGCATCCGAAATACGCCGGGGTTGTAAATGACATAGCGTTCCTGATAGAAAATGACGACTCCTTCAGAAAAACAAAGTTATTAAAGTTCTTTTTGCCAAAGAAATCCGGCCCGACGAGTCATCTACTTAAAAGGACCCTCCCCGCAGTGCGCCCCTCTTTGAATTATTCGGTCATGCAATACTTATTGAATACAAAGAACCAAATGAATTTAGACCCCGTCGTAGTTCTCAATCATTTCGTGGCACCGAGCGTGTCTGAACCATCTACGATGGGGGGAGCGAATGCACAGGGAAGAAGCTTAGATAAGAGAATACGTTCTCGCATCGCTTTTTTTGTAGAAAGCTCGACCAGCGAGAAAAAGTCTTTGGCCGAAGCCAAAAAGAGGTTGACCCACTTCATTCGCCAAGCGAATGATCTTCGCTTCGCGGGAACAACAAAAACCACCATCTCGCTCTTTCCTTTTTTCGGTGCTACCTTTTTCTTTCCAAGGGATGGGGTTGGGATGTATAATAACCTTTTTTTTGAAGATGCCCGGGAACAACTCCTAGGTCAATTAAGAATCAAATGTTGGAACCTCATGGGTAAGGATAAGGTAATGGAATTGATAGAGAAATTCATAGACCTAGGTAGGATAGGAGAATTGATAAAGGGAATAGAGATGATGATAGAGATCATACTGAGAAACAGAAGAATTCCGTACGGGTACAACTCTTATTTGAACGAAGTGAAAAAAATACGATCTTTGTTGTCTAATAGAACAAACACTAATATCTTAATTGAGTCGGTCAAGATAAAATCTGTTTATCAAAGTGCTTCTACGATTGCTCAAGACATCTCTTTTCAACTGAGAAACAAAACAAGATCATTTCGTTCCATTTTTAGTAAAATAGTGAAGGATATTCCATTAGTAATGAAAAAAGGGGTTGAGGGGATCCGTATATGTTGTTCAGGTCGATTAAAAGGCGCAGAAATAGCTAGAACTGAATGCGGAAAGTATGGAAAAACATCTCGTAATGTATTTAACCAGAAAATAGATTATGCTCCTGCGGAAGTATCTACTCGTTATGGAATCTTAGGTGTCAAAGTGTGGATTTCATATAGTAAAAAAAAGGGACGTGCTATATCCGAAACGTACGAAATTTAGTAAATCTCGTAAAGGCAGATGTAGTAAGGGTTGCGAATCGGACGGTACACAACTTGGTTTTGGAAGATATGGCACTCAAAGTTGTAGAGCTGGTCGTCTTTCACCATTGAAGCAGCGCGTCGGGCTACAACCGGACAATTCCATCGTGCTATGAGCCGAAGAAATCATAAGATATGGGTAAGAGTTTTCGCAGATCTCCCTATTACCGGGAAACCTATAGAAGTTAGAATGGGAAGAGGAAAAGGAAATCCTACGGGTTGGATTGCTCGTGTGTCCACAGCATTTGAAATGGATGGTGTGAGTTTGTCAAATGCTCGCCAAGCCGCTACATTAGCGGCGCATAAAAAATGTTCGTCAACCAAGTTTGTTCAGTGGTCGTAACGTAATTGGTTAGTGGGGAAAAACGTGGGCGGGATTCAAAAGAATTAGGCGAAGTGTTTGTTCCTGAACGACGGAAGTGGAAAGACATTACGGGAGAGGGATATACTCCTTGATTTTTGTAATCGCCGAAATTGTACGACGAACCTTTTTGTTCCAGGCGTA